ATGTAACTATATATATTTGTTCGTCTGTAATAATTGATTGATGAATCAAAAAATTTCAATTGTATCTTTCAAGTGGTATTTTTTCTTATCTTCCAATTTTATTTTTCTCTCAAAAATGGAAACTTAGGGAAGTGCTTTAGAAACATAAACATATGTATAAAAATAACATATTTCATTTAGCTTCTTTATGTCCACTATAACTAGTTATTTCGGTTTTCTACTAGTGGTTTTAACTATAACCTCAGCTCTATTTATCGGTCTGAGTAAGATACGACTTATTTGATTTGAAATTTTGAAATGAATTGGAATTTTTGTGATATTCCAGATATTCTATAGTTCCTTACTGTCTCAATTTCAAATTCTTGGGCATTGAGATTCATGGTCAATACAGATTCATATTTAAGGATAAATATTACCTCCCCCTTTCCTTTTTAAAAAAATAAAAATGATTGAAGTTTTTCTATTTGGAATCGTCTTAGGTCTAATTCCTATTACTTTGGCTGGATTATTTGTAACTGCATATTTACAATACCGACGTGGTGATCAGTTGGACCTTTGATTAATTAACATCTCTTTTCTTTCTTGACCTCCTTTTTATTTGTTTTAATCCTAATATAATCCGCAGGGTGTCAAATGCAGACTTTAGACTGCTGTTCCATTATTTCAGTGTAATTCTCAATCTAACAAGAATGGAATCACGCTCTGTAGGATTTGAACCTACGACATCGGGTTTTGGAGACCCGCGTTCTACCGAACTGAACTAAGAGCGCTTTATTATCATAAAAAATTTTATGTGACCCCAATACATCTTGCATGCATATACTATATCAATATATATCAATATATTGATATATATTGATATTGAGTATGTACAATTTGAATCGGTCTCAATTGATCCCTTGTTACTTCTCATACAATAAGTAATAGTTAGGGATAGGGATGACAGGATTTGAACCCGTGACATTTTGTACCCAAAACAAACGCGCTACCAAGCTGCGCTACATCCCTTTCCATTGGTTTCTAGTGTCATTGTAAAGAATCTTTGTCTTGTTTTCCACATTTTTTCTCCGTTGATATATATATCAATTATCCTGCCATTTTTATCTTTCTTTTTAGTTTCCTATCCTATAATATAGAATATGCAAAATCAAAATCTTCTATATCTCTGGAAAAATTAAATAATAATATTTAATTAATAAAATAAGAATATTTAAAATAAAAATAGAAAAATAGAATATATTATAAAAATAGAATATATTATATAGAGTAATATATAGAGTATAATATTAATATAAAGAATAATATAAAGAAAAAAAAAGAAAAAAAAGAATATATATTAACTAGAACCTAAATATCAAAAATATTTATGACTAATATTGAAAATAGAAAATAGAATAATTCAAAATATTTTTTCTATTAATATAATAAAATTCATAATATAATAATATAGTTAACTATTATTATATTAATAATAATAATAAAAATATAGAATAATATTAATTAATATAATTAAATAAAAAAAAAAAGAATCTAAAAAAAAGAATATTCTATTATAGAATTATATCTATATATAATTCTATAATTACTATTTATTTATATATTCTATTTATATATAGAATAGATAATAATAGTAATAGAATTAAGAATAAGAATTTTCTTATAATAAGAAAAATTTGAATAATAAAAGACTTATTATGAGATAAAAAAATAGGAAATTCTCCTAAGTAAAATGATTTTTAGGGAATGCTCGGGCAGAAATAGACCTCTTTTTTTAGTTAAAAAAAATATCTAATGAATCGTTGTACATTTCAATTTGAATTAGTACTTCTGCCGACAAATACAAGTGGTTATTAACTAAATAACGATCTGATCATATTCCTATATGTAATTATGTATTATAAATTACAATAAAGAATAAAAAGAAGGAGGATTTAAAATGCGAGATCTAAAAACATATCTTTCCGTGGCACCAGTGGTAAGTACTCTATGGTTTGCGGCTTTAGCGGGTCTCTTGATAGAGATCAATCGTTTATTCCCGGACGCATTGATATTCCCCTTTTTTTCATTCTAGTTATTGGCATGGTAAGGGGTGAAGAAGATTAGAGATCCAATCAAATATCTGTGATTAATCTCCTCTTTTTTTATTTCTTTTTTTTTTAGTTTTAGAATTAGAATAAGTTAGAAAAGAGAAAGAATAAAGGTGGATTCGGATTCAGTGAAACTCGGAATATGGCCCAGGCTTCAATGGAATTGAATTAAAAATTCAATTCCATTTCTATTAATAATAGAGTGCGACCAGAAATGGAAATGGAATGCTAAGGCGGGGACAACAATATCATACAAGATACTTAAATGAAAACTGAAATACTGTACTGCGCTTCGATTCGAAATAGAGTTCGAAATCTTTGTATTACTTAATTATTACTGTACTATATTAAAATTAAATTAATTGGAACGAAATCTTTCATAATTTGATTTCGAATTATCAACTTCTACTTTTTTTTCCTTTCTTCTTCGCTTCGAATCCGAAAATAGAAGAGTTAAGTGAATCAAAAACCCAAAGGAGGTTCATGGCCAAGGGTAAAGATATCCGAGTAAATGTTATTTTGGAATGTACCGGTTGTGATAAAAAGAATGTTAATAAAGAATCAACGGGTATTTCCAGATATATTACTCAAAAGAATCGACACAATACGCCTAGTCGATTGGAATTGAGAAAATTCTGTCCCTGTTGTTGCAAACATATGATTCACGCAGAGATAAAGAAATAGAGAAAATGGATCGCTTGTGTCTTACTCTTCCAAGGAACATGAAAAATGATCTATTTTTCATATATATTATATAAAAGAAATTATATTATATACATATAACATTATATAACATATATTTCATTATATAACAACATATATTAAATCTATATATATAAGAAAGTAAGAATAAGAAATAAAACAAATCCTTTTTTTAAGAAATGTGATTTTTGGGATAGGAATAAACAAACCATGGATAAATCTAAGCGACTCTTTCTTAAATCCAAGCGATCTTTTCGTAGGCGTTTGCCCCCGATCCAATCGGGGGATCGAATTGATTATAAAAACATGAGTTTAATTAGTCGATTTATTAGTGAACAGGGAAAAATATTATCTAGACGTGTGAATAGATTGACCTTAAAACAACAACGATTAATTACGATTGCTATAAAACAAGCTCGTATTTTATCTTCGTTACCTTTTCTTAATAATGAAAAACAATTTGAAAAAAGCGAGTCGACTGCTAGAACTACTACTACTGTTCTTAAAACAAAAAAAAAATAGAGTTACTCTTCAATTGAATTCTAATTTGAATCGAAACTCAAATCAAATGTGGATTGATGTTTTGTTCGAAAACTACGACAATAAAATTTGGGTTGTTGTGTTGTAAGAAAAAAGAGAATAGGTGAAGAAGGATAAATCTTTTTTTATTGAGCGTGGTTGTTCATTTTGATGACTTTATCATATTAATTCTATTTTATCATACAAATCTCTATTCTACTACCTTCCCGGAGTTCGGGCTCCGGGGAATTTTGGTTTTTATGATCTCGTTGGCAATCATAAAAAGACAATTCCCTTTTAATATAGCCATTTGTGCAACTATTTTACGATTAAGAAGCAATTGCCTCTTGTACAGATTATGCATTAAATTGCTATAAATATAGTATATTTTTTTATTCTCGCCAATTACTCCATTTATTCGACTGATCCACAAACCACGAAAATCCCTTTTTTTCCTATCTCTATCCCGATGAGCCGAAACCAAAGCTTTTATTTTCTGTTGAGTAATAGTTCGAGTAAGTCTTGAATGAGCCCCGCGAAAGCTTGATGTAAATAAACGAATTTTTGTCCTTCGTTTCCGAGCTATATATCCTCGTTTAATTCTGGTCATTGAATAAATGAGACTTTGGTGAATAACTATTTGAATTTTTTTCTTTCAGTTATTCTTTTCCCCTTCGTAGTCTATTAATAACAAAAATGGATTCTTCCAATGTATAAAATCTAAATTCCAATGGCTTTTGCTACTATAACCTTCCCAACCACGATTTTTTTATTTTTTTATAAGCATTTAACCTCGAAATAAGAAATTGTATTGATACTAGGTATCAAAAAACATAGTAAATTAAATAGAAATAGATAAAAAAATGGTGGGTTCCATCGTTTCTATGATTACTTTTTAAACGGCGAGGTCCTCTCTATACACCGGAGCCCCTTCCTTCATTTAATCAATGTTATTGTTAACTTGTACAGTTCACACTCTTTAGCTCTACCCATGAAATATCTAGTAATAGGTCTTTCACAACGAAATCTGGCTATACAGTAACGGTATTTAAGTATGAAGATTAGCTGGGTAGCTGACCCTCTTAGTCCGTTCTTGTAAAATTAAGGGCAAAATTTTTGTTTAATTGAAATAGGATTTTCCCCACTTAATGGATAACCATTTGCTACCAATGGGGAAGTCTTTCTCATCTTAAATTGCAAATTGAGGTGATTGGGTTTGCACCAATCGAAACCATAAATTTAATACACAAATTTAATACACAATAGAAATATATTATTAATATAATAGATTTTATAATAGGTTTTTTTTAAGTTAAGATAGTGTGAATGGAGTTCTTCCATTCACACTATCTTAACCGATCATCGATACTGCAAAAATTTGTTTCCTTACTTTCTTTTGTCTTAGTCTATGATATGAACGAGTCGCACATACACCCTAGTACACGTTCCTCGGCGCTGAGGGCATCCCCGAAGAGCGGGGGATTTCGTGACATTTCGGATTGGCTGTCTTGTGTTTCTAATAAGTTGTTTCATAGTTGGCATGGTGAGTCGTATACATCGTATACATAATGAACCGGTTTAGATCAATCCTAACCCGATGTACTTCTATTATATTAATAAATAGATTAATTAATAGAAATATTCTAACTATTCTATTAAATCTGGTAAGAAGATTAAGATAAGAAGATAAAATGAAGAAGATAAATTTGAATCTCAAATTGTTTATTTTCGAGGAATCCTTGCTGATAATTTTTTATTCAACCGCTACAAGATCAACAATTCCGTGGGCTTGGGCTTCTGCTGCTGACATAAAAACATCCCTTTCCATGTCTTCGGATACAAGCCATAAAGGTTTACCTGTTCTTTGTACATAAACCCTTGTGATAGTTTCGCGCAATTTCAGTAGTTCTTCCGCTTCCAGGATAAATTCTCCCGTTTGTGCCTCATAAAAAGAACTAGCGGGTTGATGGATCATTACCCTGATGATAGAACATAATAAACCCTTATCTCACACGATAAGGTGAGAGAGATAAATAAAAATAATAAAAAAAACAAACAAAGATAGAATTGAACAACCGTACAGGCATCTTTTGCGTATTGCATACGGCTCTACTATGGAATTGATTTTTACCTTCCATCAAAGAAATAGAAAATATACTGGGTCTATCAGACGCAGATCAGTAAATGATCCAATAACCACCCTTCCTTTTTCTTTGGGAGTATTTTTAAAATACTATGATGGTTCCGTTGCTTTATTATTTCGTCTCGTCTCTTATTCAGCAATCCAAAAGTTTCTTTTTTTTTTTCAAAATAGTTTAAAAAAAATATTGTTTTTTTTTTTCATATTCTTTCATAACATAAATATTGTTAAAAGCTTTCCGGTGTGAAAACTTAAAACTAAAAAGTTTGTGACACTGAAATAGGCTCCTGATAGATCAGATAAAATCGTAAATACCCCCTCTTTCATACTACTCTTTCGATACATAATCGAATGGTTTTGAAAACAAAAATTTGCATATCGAACTCAAAGTGCCATGCTATTATTACTAAATATTCATATGGTGAAGGCATAGTCTTCTTTTTTTCTCAAATAAAAGAATCATTGGCGCCAAGCGTGAGGGAATGCTAGACGTTTGGTAATTTCTCCTCCTGCCAAAATAAAAGATCCCATTGAAGCGGCTAATCCCATGCATACTGTCTGTACATCTGGTTGTACAAATTGCATAGTATCATAAATAGCTATTCCGGGTATTACCCATCCGCCCGGAGAATTTATAAACAGATATAAATCTTTGTTATCGTCTTCCATACTGAGATATACCATAAGGCCAATAAGTTGATTCGATATTTCACTATCAACCTCTTGGCCTAAAAAAAGTAGTCTTTCTCGATAAAGTCGATTGATTAGGATCAAATTTTATCCCTTAAGAGCCGTACATGCATCTTTTGATGCATACGGTTCTCCAAAAATCGCAAACAAAAAGGAATCAATGTGTCGATTTCAACCCTCTTTCCTTTTTCATAATGGACTTTTTTAAACTTCTAACGAAAGGAAAGGTCTTTTTCTTACATTTTTCAAGAAAGACTGCTTTTTGACCCCTTTATTATCTATATTCTATATTAATCTATATTCTATTAGAATATAAGAAATATAACAAAAAAAAATAATAAAAAAATAATGTACTAAACTTATTGAACTAACTTCTCATTGATGTATTGTTTTCATCGAGATCGAACCTAAATCGCAATGTAATTTTCTTGTTTCTGAATGGGCTTCTTCAATTCTTTTAGGTTTCTTTTCTACTCTGAGTAAAGATCTGCCCGATTTTTATTTGCACATATAGGACAAATACTGCAATACCATCTCTTTTTGCTACGACTTCCTTTTTTCTTAATTTCTTATTTCATGTTTTCTGTCAAATATATGACATGATAGAAGTAGTAATCGTAGATATATTACCAATTGGTTTTTTTATAAACAGAGCCTGGGTGCTTCATTTTATTGGTCCAACCAAGCCAACCATAAATTATTCTAAATTTAGAATAGTAATCTGTATACCCCCCAAAAAAGATCAAAAAATAGATCTAATTGCACTTCATTACACTTCACGCTCCAAAGTTTTGATGATTCAATCAATTTTTTTTGGGGTGAAAGAGAGGATATCTCAATCGGGGGAGAGAACGGGGAAATCCCATATGACCCAATATATCTGACAAGTCGCACTATATATCAACCCAAGATGCATCTTCCTCTCCAGGACTTCGAAAGGGTACTTTTGGAACACCAATGGGCATTAAATGGAGAAAAAAAGAAGTCGTATATCTCACTTTGGTATGGAAACGTAAAAATGGGTTTATTGTGTTAAAAATGATTTGTTTTTATCATATTGTATTTATAAATCATAAATAAAAAAGGAAGACCAAATGAATAATGTAAAGTTCTTACGAATAGGTCCTTGGGGTGATAAATGAATATGTCTGCATTCACTGATATAAACACTCATATAAAATAGGGTCAACCCCCTACCACCATTGCGTATTGTTACTTATCGGGTATAGAATAGATCTGCTTCTTTTTGTTCCTACGAATAGAATTGTTCCATTATTACTAAAAAACTAGAACAAATATTAATCCTTTACCCGAGATAATCTACTGAAAGGGGAGGGTCCATAGTATAGTTTTTTCCAGTGCAATAAAGTTACATAGTGTCTATTTTTTGTTGATATAAGGGGTACTTTCATGGGTTTGCCTTGGTATCGTGTTCATACTGTTGTATTAAATGATCCCGGCCGTTTGCTTTCTGTCCATATAATGCATACAGCTCTGGTTGCTGGTTGGGCCGGTTCGATGGCTCTATATGAATTAGCAGTTTTTGATCCCTCTGACCCTGTTCTTGACCCAATGTGGAGACAGGGTATGTTCGTTATACCCTTCATGACTCGTTTAGGAATAACCAATTCGTGGGGCGGTTGGAATATCACAGGGGGGACTATAACGAATCCGGGTATTTGGAGTTACGAAGGTGTGGCTGGGGCACATATTGTGTTTTCGGGCTTGTGCTTTTTGGCGGCTATCTGGCATTGGGTTTATTGGGATCTAGAAATCTTTTGTGATGAACGTACCGGAAAACCTTCTTTGGATTTGCCCAAAATCTTTGGAATTCATTTATTTCTTGCAGGGGTGGCTTGTTTTGGTTTTGGCGCATTTCATGTAACAGGATTGTATGGTCCTGGAATATGGGTGTCCGATCCTTATGGACTAACCGGAAGGGTACAATCCGTAAACCCCGCATGGGGTGTGGAAGGTTTTGATCCTTTTGTTCCGGGTGGAATAGCGTCGCATCATATTGCGGCAGGAACATTGGGCATATTAGCGGGCCTTTTCCATCTTAGTGTGCGTCCACCCCAACGTCTATACAAAGGATTGCGTATGGGAAATATTGAAACCGTCCTTTCCAGTAGTATCGCTGCTGTCTTTTTTGCAGCTTTTGTTGTTGCTGGAACTATGTGGTATGGTTCAGCAACTACTCCGATTGAATTATTTGGTCCCACTCGTTATCAATGGGATCAGGGATACTTCCAGCAAGAAATATATCGAAGAGTCGGTGCTGGGCTAGCCGAAAATCAAAGTTTATCAGAAGCTTGGTCTAAAATTCCTGAAAAATTAGCTTTTTATGATTACATCGGCAATAATCCGGCAAAGGGGGGGTTGTTTAGAGCAGGCTCAATGGACAATGGAGATGGAATAGCTGTCGGTTGGTTAGGACATCCTATCTTTAGAGATAAAGAGGGACGTGAACTTTTTGTACGTCGTATGCCGACTTTTTTTGAAACATTTCCGGTTGTTTTAGTAGACGGAGACGGAATTGTTAGAGCCGATGTTCCTTTTCGAAGGGCAGAATCGAAGTATAGTGTCGAACAAGTAGGTGTAACTGTTGAGTTCTATGGTGGCGAACTCAATGGAGTCAGTTATAGTGATCCCGCTACAGTGAAAAAATATGCTAGACGTGCTCAATTGGGTGAAATTTTTGAATTAGATCGTGCTACTTTGAAATCGGATGGTGTTTTTCGTAGCAGCCCAAGGGGTTGGTTTACTTTTGGACATGCTTCGTTTGCTCTGCTCTTCTTTTTCGGGCACATTTGGCATGGTGCTAGAACCTTGTTCAGAGATGTTTTTGCTGGTATCGACCCAGATTTGGATGCTCAAGTAGAATTTGGAGCATTCCAAAAACTTGGAGATCCAACTACAAGAAGACAGGTAGTCTGATAGAACATTCTTTTGTTCCTTTTCTACTTTTTTTTTGTTGTGATTTGAATTTGACATAGGGAACCAGATAAATCTTGATTTGAATCATTCCATTTTGTTTTACTCTTGTTCTTTCTTTTTCTTTATCCGGGAGATGATCCCAAATAAACAGGTATGAAAGCTATAATTGTAAACCACGATCAAATCTATGGAAGCATTGGTTTATACATTCCTCTTAGTCTCGACTTTAGGAATCATTTTTTTCGCTATCTTTTTTAGAGAACCCCCTAAAGTTCCAACTAAAAAAAGGTGAAATGATTTTTCATTATCTCAATTGAAGTAATGAGCCCCCAATATTGAGATATTGGGGGCTCATTATTTCAACTAGTCCCCATGTTCTTCGAATGGATCTCTTAGTTGTTGAGAGGGTTGCCCAAAAGCAGTATATAAGGCATACCCAGTAAAACTTACAAGTAAACCAGATATAGAGATGGCAACTAGGGTTGCTGTTTCCATTATTATATAATTTCAAGACCACAATGGATCTATAGGATAAGATCCTTTATTTACAGCGGAGTGGTATACAAAGTCAACAGATCTCAATGAATAAAAAATAGGATTTATGGCTACACAAACCGTTGAAAGTAGTTCTAGATCTGGTCCAAGACGAACTGTTGTAGGGGATTTATTGAAACCATTGAATTCAGAATATGGTAAAGTAGCTCCGGGGTGGGGAACTACTCCTTTGATGGGTGTTGCAATGGCTCTATTTGCGATATTTCTATCTATTATTTTGGAGATTTATAATTCGTCCATTTTATTGGACGGAATTTCTATGAATTAGATTCACAAGAACCGACTAACTAGCTTTTCAATAGACAGTAAAGTGAAGAATTTGGATCTTTTATTTGTAGCCCATTCCATTTTTTTTGGTAGTTCGACCGCG